TCCAGGATTACGCCCCGGATCATTAGATAGAAATCCAAAGATAAAGAGAGAAACAAAAAATATCACTACCGTATAAACGAAGAGTTTCAGAGTAAGCATTACACAATCTCCAAGATGATTTTTTGGAAAAAAAAAAGAGAATAGATCTTCCATTTTTCTACCACGTATTCCATTTTGTTACCAAGAAATGAGGTTCTTTTCTAGAAATGAATTGTCAAAAATTTATTTGTTTTTTAGTAACATTACTCAAAATATCTTTGATATCAATTAGATATTGTGGTAGACCCCTAATTTAGGGTCTTTCACCAGAAAAAGGGTCAAAAATGAGTAAATGCGGGTAAGTGGATTTGTGTCGACTATCCAAGAATTTCAATATGCGACTCGAAGGTTCATATGTTAAAACTTATTTGATTTTATCAATTGTTAGAATTTTTTCTCCAATAAATCGTGCATTTCCCAGGATATTCTTCGTAAGGATTTCATCGAAAACTTACAGCAGCTTGCCAAACAAAAGCTAAGAGAAAAAAAAGCACAGGTATGACTGGCATAAAATCCACAATTGGATTCAAAAAAGCATAGGCTTCGGGCAATTTGCCGAAGAAAAAACTACTCGAATAAAGAGCAGAATTAATACAAATACAGATCAAACTAACGATATTAAGCATAACAGACATCTTTTTATCTTGGAGATAATTGCATTTTGATTGAGTTTTTCATCTAAGTAAAAAGGAGGAAGTATGGTAGACAAAAATCCTTCTTTTTCTTTGAACCGACCCAATTTAGAATCCTCCAATTCTCAAAGGAGAATAGAAGAAATAATACTTTCATACAATATGTTAATTGAATTCTATGTAATGATCAATAAATTACATTAAATGCTATATGCTATATCTAATTAAATGCTATATTTATATGTATTAAAATACCAATTCCAATATATTATATTTGAATGGAAGTTGACAAATTTGAATGGAAGTTGACAAACAGACAATAACAATATTATTGTTTCTTAGGGTATGTTACAAATTGAACAAACTGAAATGGGGCGTGGCCAAGTGGTAAGGCAACGGGTTTTGGTCCCGGTATTCGGAGGTTCGAATCCTTCCGTCCCAGAGCATGTCCCATTTTTTTATGCTACACTATTCTCATAGAAAATGGAATCCCATAGAAAATACAAAGACGTGGAGGAGGATATATTTATAAATTATATAATATTAATTTTATTATCTCTTATCCGCGTCTGTTCGAATCTTATTAATAAGCGATCAAGTTCTATGTCATATAGAAATATGTTATGGAGCCAATGTATTTTCTTTGAATCTCATTTGATTTAGGTATTTCGTGTTTTAATCTAATGCAAAATTAGAAATATATAGAACGCTTGAGTTTGACGTGGGGGTACTTTTTTCTATCCCTTTTATTTATTATTTATTCACTTTTAATATATTAATATTGATTTACTTTATATTGATATTGAATATTTCAATATTCATCAACTGTATCTTAAATAAAAACTAAAGATGCTGTCTTGTTAAGACTTTTCAGAAAAATCGTTTCACGTACACATACTAGATATAGAATAAAAAGTTTTCATTACGATGTCGATATACAACTGAACCAATGACTATTCATGATTCCATGATTGAATCAATTTCATACCAGTTCCAAGTTAGAGGAATGTTATGGTAAAACTTCGTTTGAAACGATGTGGTAGAAAGCAACGTGCGACTTGAAGGATACGATCCGTTGTGGATTTATACATCCACCACCTTTTATTTATCTAGGAATGAATAGAGGTGCTCTCGACTCGACATTGTTTGGTTTGTTACACTCGAACCCTTTGGTTTTTGTTGGGTTATAAATAGTTCACGATGGAACTCGAGTAGAAAGGATTAATTCATTTCTCGGAGGCAAAAATCTAGGGTTAATGATAATCAATCAAGTGGAACAACTTCGTAAATGTATCTTCCATATATAGAATATATAAATTAAATCGATAGAAATTGAAAAGATTCACTTCGGGCAAGTTTCTAATTCAAAAACAAAACTTGTTGGAATTGATCAAACTTTTTCGATACAAAGTGTATCACGCGGGGAATCAACAGTCCATAGGATTTTTTGATAGAAAGAAATCAAAAAGGGTATGTTGCTACCATTTTGAAAGGATTAAGAAGCACCGAAGTAATGTCTAAACCCAATGATTTTAAAAAAGTAAAAATAGGAAATGAAATAAATATTAAGTATAAAGGATCCAAGAACAAGGAAACACTATTTTAATAGTCTCGATAGTCTCAAAAACGATAACTGGGTCAGACTAAAGAATCAAAATAGAATTTTAAACGAGACAAACAAAATGGGGTAAAGACCACTCAATAAATGAAATTCACTAAAGATTTTTCTTTAGAGCTATTTGAGAGTTATCCAACTTGAGTTATGAGTACGAATGATTGCTTTTTTTTTTCATTTTTAGGAAGGAAAAAAGAAAAAAATACTGAAATCATAGTCTAAGTGATTTTATGGGCCTTTTGTCTTTGGTCATAATACACAGACAAAATTGGAAATCAAATCATTTTTTCTCGAGCCGTACGAGGAGAAAACTTCCTATACGGTTCTAGGGGGGGTATTATTTACATCTATCCCAATGAGCCGTCTATCGAATCGTTGCAATTGATGTTCGATCCCGAAGAGAAGGAAAAGATCTTAGAAAAGTGGGTTTTTATGATCCACTCACAAATCAAACTTATTTAAATGTTCCTGCTATTCTTTATTTCCTTGAAAAAGGTGCTCAACCCACAGGAACTGTTCAGAATCTTTTAAAGAAAGCGGAAGTTTTTAAGGAACTTCCGTCTAAAAAATAGAGTAGAGCTAGTAGATTGTTAAAAAAGAATCGAAAATTTGTCTAAAACTTGAATTGTATTGTTAAATTGAAATTTGTTATATTTCAATTTAACAATACAATAAAAATTCTTTTTTTCACTGTATTCGTTTCTCAACATTTAGGGTATATTGACAACAATGTATCGAGCAAATATAATTCATCGTGAGAAGTGGGTCTACGCCCCGTAGGCTTTTTTTTTGTTTTTATTAGTGATTAGCTTGCCTAATCGTTATTCTCTTTGTTTTAATTGAATTTAATTGATTTTGACACTCGTTGTTGAAATTTTCTTTAATTTCTATTGTCTTCGGGTTGCTAACTCAACGGTAGAGTACTCGGCTTTTAAGTGCGGCTAGAATCTTTTACACATTTGGATGAAATTAAAAATTCGTCCATACCATTGGTAAAGTTTGGAAGACCTCGACTGATCCTTCAAGGGAATGAATGGAAAAAATAGCATGTCGTATCATTGGAGAGTTCTGAAGATATTTCATTCTTAGCAGACCGGAGCACCGGTATAAAATGCTGTTTGAATTCTTGGAACGTAACAAAATAAGGTAGATAGAATTAATAAATGGATAGGGCCTTGTGGCTTCAATTAATTATCAGAAAAAAAGCAACCAACTTCTGTTCTTAATTTGAATAATTTCCCGATCTAATTAGACGTTAAAACTAGATTAGTGCCTAATACGGGTAAGGACTTCTCTCTTATGCTTATGAGGAGATTCCATATTTTTTTTCATGAATCCTAATTATTGCCATTCTCAATTATGGAATGGAGATGTGTGTAAAAGAAGCAGTATATTGATAAAGAAAGTTTTTTCCGAAATCAAAAGAGCGATTAGGTTTAAAAAATAGAAGATTTCTAACCGTCTTGGTTTCCTATAACATAGATGAATTCAATGAACTGGAAAAACAGAGGGTAGAGAATCTGTTGATAAGTTTACTTGTCTCCGAGGTATCTATTCTTACTAGAATAGAATATCTTGTTTTGACTGTATCGCACTATGTATCATTTGATAACCCCCAAAGTCTTCTACCTTTGATTCAAATTAAATTGGAAATGGAGGAAATCCAAAGATATTTACAGCTAGAGAGATCTCATCAACACGACTTTCTATATCCACTTATCTTTCAAGAGTATATTTATCCATTTGCTCATGATCGAGGTTGTAATAGGTCGGTTTTCTCGCAAAATTCGTGTTATGAAAAAAAATCCAGTTTACTGATTGTGAAACGATTGATTACTCGAATGTGTCAACAAAAGCATTTTCTTCTTTCTTCTAATGATTCTAACCAAAACCCATTTTGGGGTCGTAACAATAATTTGTATTTGAAAATAATATCAGAGGGGTTTGCACTTATTGTGGAAATTCCATTTTCTCGGCGATTAAGGGCTTCTCTAGAAGAGAAAAATATAGTAAAATTTCAGAATTTACGATCAATTCAAGCAGTATTTCCCTTTTTAGAGGACAGTTTTTCACATTTTCATTTTGTATTAGATATATTAATACCCCACTCTGTCCATGCGGAAATCTTGGTTCAAACTCTTCGCTATTGGTTAAAAGATGCTTCTTCTTTGCATTTATTACGATTCTTTATCAACGAATATTTTAATTCGAATAGTCTTATTACTCCAAAGAAGGTGAGTTCCTCTTTTTCAAAAAGAAATCAAAGATTATTCTTATTCTTATATAATTCGCATGTATGTGAATACGAATCCTTTTTTGTCTTTCTACGTAAGCAATCTTCTCATTTACGATCAACAGCTTCCGGACTTCTTCTTGAACGAATCCATTTCTATGCAAAAATAGAGGGTCTTGTAAACCCTTTTGTTAAGCTAAAGGGTTTTCAGGTGAATCTATGGTTGGGCAATGAACCCTGGATGCATTATGTTAGGTATCAAAGAAGATCCATTCTGGCTTCAAAGGGGTCATCTCTTTTGATAAATAAATGGAAGTCTTACCTTGTCGCTTTTTGGCAATGGCATTTTTCGATGTGGTTGCATCCAAGAAGGATTTCTATAAACCAATTATCCAATTATTCTCTTGAATTTTTGGGCTATTTTTCAAGCGTGCGAATGAACCCTTCAGTAGTACGGAGTCAAATTATAGAAAATTCATTT